AAATGCTTTTTGATTTCTAGAATATTCAATATATGTTTTACGTCTTCAATGCGCAAATGTTTTATTTTCATAAGATCTTCTTGACTGTTATTCAAAAGGTCCAATAATGTATGTATGTTGGACCTTTTGAGGCAATTATAGACCCTCGAGGGTAATTCTAATTGGTCAATAAAAATAGATTTCAGTGTGATTTCTTTTTTACTTTTCCGTGTATTAGCCAATTTACCATGAAAAGTAAAAAGGGGTAAAGTCACTTTGTGTTGATTACTTGCGAAATGGAAGTTTTCTTCTTCCGCATGTAAAAAGGGAATAAATAAATCAATCAAATTCCGGGAAGCTTCATGAAGTGCTTCTTTAGGAGTTAAACTTCCATTTGTCCATATTTCGATAAAAAGTATCTCTTGTTTTTCATTCCCATTCACATAAGAATGAATACTATGATTCGTATTTCGAACGGGCATGAATACAGCATCTATAGGATAACTGCCTTCTTGCAAGTTATTTGGTGTTTTTATACGATATCCACGATTCCTCTCGATTTGTAACTCAATACACAAATTAATTGGTTCTGTTAGGGTAGCTATATGCTGTGTATTATCAACGATTTCTGCGGAGGGTGGTAAAATAATGTCTTGAGCAGTTACATAACCTGGTCCCTTGACACAAATAGACGCGTTACGAGTTCCATACAGATTACTTCGCAATACAATTTCTTTCAAATTCATTAAAATTTCATGTACAGATTCTTGAATACCGGCGATGGTAGAATATTCGTGTGGTATTTTCTCAAATTTTGCACGTGTAATACATGTTCCTTCTATTTCTCCGAGTAAAGCTCTTCGCAGCGCGATGCCTATTGTATCGGCTTGGCCTTTCATAAGTGGGGCCAGAATAAAGCGTCCATAAGAAAGACGCTTACTGTCTGCTCTTGATTCAACACACTTCCACTGTAGTGTCCGAGTAGATACTGTTACTTTCTCTCGAACCATAGTAATATTATTTGATCAAATCATTGAATTATTTATTTCTCTTGAAATCTCTTCAATGTTTATACACGTCTTTTTTTGGGGGGCCTACAGCCATTATGTGGCATAGGGGTTACATCCCGTATGAAACTTAATAGTATGCCACTTCTACGAATAGCTCTTAGTGCCGCATCTCTCCCAAGACCCGGGCCCTTTATCATGACTTCTGCTCGTTGCATACCTTGATCCACCACTGTCCGAATAGCATTTCCCGCTGCGGTTTGAGCGGCAAACGGTGTCCCTCTTCTTGTACCCTTGAATCCACAAGTACCGGCGGAGGACCAAGAAATTACTCGACCCCGTACATCTGTAACCGTCACAATAGTATTGTTAAAACTTGCTTGAACATGAATAACTCCCTTTGGTATTCTACGCACATTCTTACGTGAACCAATACGTCTATTTCTACGTGAACCAATCTTTTGTATAGGTTTTGCCATATTTTATCATCTCATAAATATAAGTCAGAGATATATGGATATATCCATTTCATATCCAAACGGATCCAGGTTTTTACTTAGTTTTTTGTACATCTGTCCATCAGGTCCTTTAGATTTCAAGAGTCCTTTTTGGTTTAAAAAGATTATCCTTGTCTTTGTTTATGTCGCGGGTTAGAGCAAATTACTATAATTCGTCCCCGCCTACGGATCAATCGACATTTTTCACAAATTTTACGAACGGAGGCCCTTATTTTCATATTTGTCATCCCTTTTCTTAATTCTGAATCTACTTAAATTGGAAGAAAATGAGTTTCTTAAAATTTTGAACTTCGAATTGTATCCCTACGAAAGAATGTTACAATCAAAAACCACCTAATTATTTGAGTCTTTACTTTGGAATATACAATGAATATACAAATTATATGCTTTTTAGTTGAATCATACGAACTCACTAGAATTTTTATTTTATTTACTGGTAGTATACGTATAAAATTACATTGAACCTTTTACGAAGCAAACCCCGAAATCGGATTTTCGTTATCTAAATGAACTCGAAACATATATATGATTTTGACCTAGTTCCGTAATTAAGCCCCTGCAAATCCTTTTTTTGTCTTTCATTTCAGGTAAACGGCTTTGAAGCCTGAACTAGTCAAAGAGGTATAATATTCGAAAGCTGCCCCTTTTTATCACAAACATGCCAGTTCCGCACATAATTTGGCTATCAGAAAGATTACCATATATAACACAAAATTTCCCCGCCGATTCCTTCTATTCGAGCCTCTCGGTCTGTCATTACCCCTCGAGAAGTAGAAAGAATTACAATACCCATTCCACCTAAAATTCTCGGAATTCGTTGATAGTTCGAATAGATTCGTAGACCGGGCCGGCTGATCCGTTTTAAATTTAAAACAGTTCTATATGGTCCTTTCCTATTTTTCCTATGTCGTAGGGTTAAAACCAAAAAAGATTTAGCGCTTTCCTGATGTTTTCTCACGTTTTCAATAAAGCCTTCTCGTAAAAGAATTTTAACAATATTTTCAGTGATGTTAGTAGATGGTATTCGTACTGTTCTTTTTTCATTCATGTCAGCATTTCGTATAGAGGTTATTATGTCAGCAATAGTGTCTTTACTCATGATAAACTAAGATTATTGGTGCTCCCGAATTTTGATATAATTAACATGCTCTATTTCTTTATTTTTTTCTGAATTCATAAATATTTATGAATTTAAAAAGGTATATACGTGATATACAAACAATCTACTAAATTAATCCATTCAAATACTATAAACTATATCACGGTATTCCCTTATAATACTTCAGGTGCTAATGAAACAATTTTAGTGAAATTTAATTGTCTTAACTCCCGGGGGATCGCGCCAAAAATCCGGGTTCCCTTTGGATTTCCTTCTTGATCAATAACAACTGCCGCATTGTCATCATATCGTATTATTATACCGTTGTCGCGTTTGAGTTCTTTACAAGTACGTACAATTACAGCTCGGATGACTTCTGATCTTTCTAAAGGTGTATTTGGTACTGCTTCTTTGATTACAGCAACAATAATGTCACCGATATGAGCATATCGTCGATTACTAGCGCCTATGATTCGAATACACATCAATTCGCGAGCCCCGCTGTTATCCGCTACATTCAAATGGGTTTGAGGTTGAATCATATCTTTTTTTTATTGGTTTTGTGTTTAAAAATGTAAAGGGTGAAAAAAGCAATATTGTTTGTTTAAAATAAGAAACCTACAATTGTTTTTTATCAAAAAAACTCTTTCCTTTTATTCTACATCCCTATCCTATACCGAAAGAATAAATTGAGTTCGTATAGGCATTTTTGATGCCGCTATTGAAATAGCCCTTCTAGCTATATTTTCTGTCACCCCGCTCATTTCATAAAGTATTCTGCCGGGTTTAACAACAGCTACCCAATATTCGGGAGATCCCTTCCCCGAACCCATACGTGTTTCTGTAGGTCTTACTGTAACTGGTTTGTCTGGAAATATACGTACCCAGATTTTTCCACCGCGGCGTGCGTTTCGTGTCATTGCTCGCCGCCCCGCTTCTATTTGTCTAGACGTGATCCAAGCGGGTTCAAGTGCTTGAAGCGCATATCTACCAAAGCAAATACGATTACCTCGATAAGATATTCCTTTCATTCTTCCTCTATGTTGTTTACGGAATCTGGTTCTTTTGGGGTTATAGTTGATGGTTGTTTATCAATTCCACCCATCTCTACTACAGAACCGGACATGAGAATTTCTTCTCATCCAGCTCCTCGCGAATTAAACGATTAAAAATAAAAGCTACGGTGAATAATATACTGAATCAGGGGATTCTTTGGAAATTCAATTTAATAGAATTTTTTTTTTATCTTTATCTTTTGAGCTATAATTAACAATTAACCACGTATTCTATTTATACATAATGTCATTTAGGTATAATGTTACAATTAATATTTGTTTTATTTTGACTTTTATTTCGAATTTACTCCAATTTCAAAAAAAAAAATTCGCGGGCGAATATTTACTCTTTCAATATTCAGTTGTAAGATTAGTCTATGACATGACCTTTCAAAAACAAAATTGAATTCTGGTTCGTTCCGCCATCCTACCCACTGAATCATTAGGATTCGTTTTCAATAAAATCCTATGCATTCACAGGTTCTTTCGTTCCCACCACCTCTCAAGTAATGGTTAGGTCTGAATTCTATAATGGAGCCCTTAAATAAATGAAATTTTTTTTTGAGCCAACTTTCTCAGTCTTTATTGGCTCGGGGCTCTTGATTTGTGGTTTTATCCACGTATTTGTCTAATTGGGGATCAATCAGTATTGATGCTCTATTACATTTCTTTTTATGAGATGACTCATAGACCGTACATATTGGAATCATATATCGTTGATATCTTTTTTCTATCTTTCTCTCACCTTTCCATTTATCTGTATACTTATACTTTTTTTGTTTTACAACTCATAATCAGATTGGTTTTTCTTTTTTGTTTATGCAAAAAAGATTTCAGTTGCTACAACGATATGACTTATATATTCTATAATATCATATTTTGACTGGCTCTTTCTTTATATCCAGATAATGCGAAGCAATGGGTTGGTTATTAGTTCTATAGTTATTAGTTCGTACTCCGGATTGTTCCATTTTTTTTTGAATTCGAATCCTAAAAAACCAACGAATCACACACTAAGCATAGCAATTATATCAAATGATTAATCGAATTTTTATTGAACCTTATAAAATTGTTTATTTTTGTTATCAAGACATAGAACTAAATATAAGTCAAGTAAATTCTTATTATTTTTCGTCTACAAATATCCAAATTTTTATACCTAATACCCCATAGATAGTTCGAACGGCGTAGGAACAATAATCTATTTTGGCTCGAATGGTTTGTAGAGGAACTCGACCCTCTCTGATCCATTCTACACGTGCAATTTCTTTTCCGTCGATACGACCTGCAATTTGTACTTGAATTCCTTTTGTACCTGCCTGCTCAGTTAATTCAATAGCTT